TTCCTATGAGGAAACACTTATGATACTGGAACTCATGCCTTATCGAGCATCTTATCCAATTTTACAATTGGTTTATTCTGCAGCAGCAAACGCTAATCATAATATGGGTTTGAACGAAGCTGATTCATTCATTAGTAAAGCCGAAGTCAATAGGAGTGCTATTGTGAAAAAGTTAAGACCTCGGGCTCGGGGACATAGTTATCCGATAAAAAAACCCACTTGTCATATAACAATTGTATTAAAGGAAAGGAAAAATCTAAATCATTTTTAGATCAATTAATCTAAGATTTAGATTCATATTTTTAATATGAATGGAAAGAGAACATAATAGAAAAATATGGGACAAAAAATAAATCCACTTGGTTTCAGACTTGGTACAACCCAAAGTCATCGTTCCTTTTGGTTCGCACAAACAAAAAATTATTCCGTGGGTTTACAGGAAGATGAAAAAATACGGAATTGTATCAAGAACTATGTACAAAAAAATAGGAGAATATCCTCGGGTTTCGAAGGAATCGCACGTATAGGAATTCAAAAAAGAATCGATTTGATCCAGGTCATAATCCATATTGGATTCCCAAATTTATTAATAGAGGGCCAAACACGAGGAATAGAAGAATTACAGATGAATGTACAAAAGGAACTTCATTCTGTGAACCGGAGACTCAACATTGCTATCACAAGAATTGAAAAACCTTATGGACAACCAAATATTCTTGCAGAATATATAGCTTTACAGTTAAAAAATAGAGTTTCGTTTCGAAAGTCAATGAAAAAAGCTATTGAATTAACTGAACAAACAGATACAAAAGGAATTCAAGTACAAATCGCAGGGCGTATCGACGGAAAAGAAATTGCACGTGTCGAATGGATCAGAGAAGGTAGGGTTCCCCTACAAACAATTCGCGCTAAAATTGATCATTGTTCCTATACAATTCGAACTATTTATGGAGTATTAGGCATCAAAATTTGGATATTTGTAAACGAGTTTGGATATTTGTAAACGAGAAAAAATAGACCTTCATTTGTCTTGCCATTCTGTCTAGTGCTAGTGATAAAACAAAAAATTACAAACTCATTCATTCTTTTTCTGTTAAATCAAACAAAAATGAACAATTCTAATTCTATAAGGTTGAATAAAAATTCGATTGACTATTTAATTTAGTATAATTGCTATGCTTAGTGTGTGACTCGTTAGTTTTTTCTTTAGAGTTTAGGGTTGAGATTCAAAAAAAAAAATAGACTAACCCCTACTATGAACTTAGTAACCATATAAATTAATAACCAACTTATTGCTTCGTATTGTCAAGATCCCAAGAAACAGTCACTATATGGGTGGATCGATCATATATAGTTGTAGCAACTGAAATTTTTTCCATAAAAAAGAAATCTGATTATGGGCTGTAAAGCAAAAATAAAGGGATGTGGATAAATGGAAGGATGATAGAAAGAGAGAACAAAAATATCAATGATATATGATTCCAATATGTATGGTCTATGAATCAACTCATAAAATAAAAGGCAGTGTGATAAAGCATTAATACTGATATAATCAATACTGATATAAATATATAAATAAATAAAATAATATAAAATAATATAAAAAAAAAGAAAAAAAATAATAAATAATAAAGAATAATAAATAATAAAGAATAAAGAGCCTCGGGTTAATAAAAACTGAGGAGATTGACTCGGGAACGAATTTTGCCGGAAGCTCCATTGCGGAGTTCAGGCCTAACCATTAATGGAGAAGCTATGGGAACGACGAAACCTGTGACTGCATAGGATTCTATTGAAAACGAATCCTAATAATTCATTGGGTGGGATGGCGGAACGAACCAAGAAAAAATTGATTTATTCTGAGAGGTGTCATGAATTGACTGACCCTACGAATGAAAGAGTCAATATTCGCCCGCGAAACCTTTATTTATTGGATTACAATTTTTGGCACGATTCGATAGAGGTAAGGTAAAAATAAGGATTCATTATATTCTACGTTATATTCTAAAAAAAGAAGCATTTTTTCTATTTTCTATACCTAATAATATACACGTCCAGCTGTATATTTTGTATATACATCTTCCTTTGTAACAAATTAAATATGTAACAAATTAAATATCAATAAATAAATATCAATAAATGCCATTCATTACTTAACTTATAATTACTTATATTATTATTTTATTATTATTATTTATTATATTATTTATTATTATAAATATAATTATTATAATTATACATGTGTATCTGTAATATTATTGAATCGTTTCATTTTGAATCGTTTCATTTTGAATCGTTTCATTCGCGAGGAGCTGGATGAGAAGAAACTCTCATGTCCGGTTCTGCAATAGAGATGGAATTAAGAAACAACCATCAACTATAACCCCAAAAGAACCAGATTTCGTAAACAACATAGAGGAAGAATGAAGGGAATATCTTGTCGAGGCAATCATATTTGTTTCGGCGGATACGCTCTTCAGGCGCTTGAACCCGCTTGGATCACAGCTAGACAGATAGAAGCGGGGCGGAGAGCAATGACACGATATGCGCGTCGTGGTGGAAAAATATGGGTACGTATATTTCCCGACAAACCTGTTACAGTAAAACCTACGGAAACACGTATGGGTTCGGGAAAGGGATCCCCCGAATATTGGGTATCTGTTGTTAAACCGGGTCGAATACTTTATGAAATGGGCGGAGTATCAGAAACTATAGCCAGAGCAGCTATTTCAATAGCTGCGTGCAAAATGCCTATACGAACTCAATTTGTTATTTCACGATAGGGATGTAGAACTAAACAAAAGGGATATTGAGGATGAAAAAACAACCGCAGGTTTATTTTTTTCTGGACGGACAATATTTCTTTTTTTCCTTCATCCTTTGCATTGAAATAACAGATTCAAATAAAAAATATATGATTCAACCTCAGACCCTTTTGAATGTAGCGGATAACAGCGGAGCTCGAGAATTGATGTGTATTCGAATCATAGGAGCTGGTAATCACCGATATGCTCATATTGGTGACGTTATTGTTGCTGTAATCAAAGAAGCAGTGCCAAATATGCCTCTAGAAAGATCAGAAGTCATTAGAGCTGTAATTGTACGTACATGTAAAGAACTCAAACGTGACAACGGTATGATAATACGATATGATGACAATGCAGCGGTCGTCATTGATCAAGAAGGAAATCCAAAAGGAACTCGAGTTTTTGGTGCGATCGCTCGGGAATTGAGACAGTTAAATTTTACTAAAATAGTTTCATTAGCTCCCGAGGTATTATAAATACTAGTAGATGACACTATGATATAGTAGGCTATCTGAAATAGATCAAATTAATAGATTGTGTCTCACGCATATACTTTTTATTTTTCAAATTTAATAATTCAAAAAAAAACAAAGAAAAAAGAAAAAAGGAAATATGTTGATTATATCAAAATTAGGAGGCACAAAAAATTATAGTTCGTTATGGGTAGGGACAATATTGCCGATATAATAACTTCTATAAGAAATGCTGACATGAATAAAAAAGGAACGGTTCGAATAGCATCTACTAATATCACCGAAAACATCGTTAAAATACTTCTACGAGAAGGTTTTATTGAAAATGTTCGAAAACATCAGGAAAATAACAAATATTTCTTGGTTTCAACCCTGCGACATAGAAAGACTAGGAAAGGAATATATAGAACCGTTTTAAAGTGTATCAGCCGACCCGGTTTACGAATTTATTCCAACTATCAACGAATTCCTAAGATTTTAGGTGGAATGGGAATTGTAATTCTTTCTACTTCTCGAGGTATAATGACAGATCGAGAAGCTCGACTAGAAAGAATTGGAGGAGAAATTTTGTGTTATATATGGTGATCCTCCTCCTCTGGTATCCTAATTTTATCTCTAACTTCCCATTTGTGAAATAGAGAGGAAAAGTGAGTTATATACCTCTTCCTTCATTAGTTGATACTTCAAGGGGGTTACCTGGAATGAAAGAACAAAAATTGATTCATGAAGGTTTAATTACTGAATCACTTCCCAACGGTATGTTCCGGGTCCGCTTAGATAATGAAGATCTAATTCTAGGTTATGCTTCAGGGAGGATCCGGCGCAGTTTTATACGGATACTACCAGGAGATAGAGTAAAAATTGAAGTAAGTCGTTATGATTCAACCAGAGGACGTATAATTTATAGACTTCGCAACAAAGATTCGAACGATTAGGTGATTTTTTTAAACATTCCTTTCATGGGGACACAATTCGAAGTTAAAAAAAAATATTCAAGAAACTTATTTTCTTCAAAAGAGTAGATTCAGAATTAAGGTAAGGAATAAGAAATATGAAAATAAGGACTTCTGTTCGTAAAATTTGTGAAAAATGTCGACTGATCCGTAGGCGCGGACGAATTATAGTGATTTGTTCCAATCCGAGACATAAACAGAGACAAGGGTAATCTTTCTAAAAAAGAACTTTCTTTTCTAAAGGGGAGGACCCATGTAAGAATAAAAGATCTGTTTTAACATGAAATGGATATCTCCGTATCTTTTCTTTCTGTATATTTCTGACTCATATTTATGAGACGATAAAATATGACAAAAGCTATACCAAGAATTGGTTCACGTAGGAATGGACGTATTGGTTCACGTAAGAATGGACGTAGAATACCAAAAGGAGTTATTCATGTTCAAGCGAGTTTCAACAATACCATTGTAACTGTTACAGATGTACGAGGTCGGGTGGTTTCTTGGGCCTCCGCGGGTACTTCTGGATTCAAAGGCACAAGAAGAGGTACACCCTATGCTGCTCAAGCCGCAGCGGTAAATGCTATTCGTACAGTAGTTGATCAGGGTCTGCAACGGGCAGAAGTTATGATAAAAGGCCCTGGTCTCGGAAGAGATGCAGCATTACGAGCCATTCGTAGAAGTGGTATACTATTAAGTTTAGTACGTGATGTAACACCTATGCCACATAATGGGTGTCGACCTCCTAAAAAAAGACGTGTGTAGAA